TAAAAAAAATGAATATAGATTTTTTTTTAGTGAGAGGTAAACTTTATGATAAAGAAGAAAAAGAAGAAATCATATACTTCCGTATACGCTTTAGGGCAATATATATCTATGTCTGCCCACAAAGCACGGAGAGTAGTTGATCAAATCCGTGGACGTTCCTACGAAGAAGCACTTATGATATTAGAACTTATGCCTTATCGAGGATGTTATCCCATTTTTAAATTGGTTTATTCTGCAGCAGCAAATGCTAGTCACAATAAGGGTTTCAAAGAAACCAATTTAGTCGTTAGTAAAGCTGAAGTGAACCAAGGAAATACCGTGAAAAAATTAAAACCTCGGGCACGGGGACGAAGTTACCCAATAAAAAGATCCACTTGTCATATAACTATCGTATTGGAAGATATATCCTTCTATCAACAATATGAAGAATATTTAATGTATTTAAAAAAACCTGGATACAGCAATGAAAAAAGAAATCTAACATGTTATGATACATATAGTAGTGGAGGCCCATGGGACAAAAAATAAATCCACTTGGTTTTAGACTTGGTACAACCCAAAGTCATCATTCTCTTTGGTTTGCACAACCAAAAAAATATTCTGAAGGTTTAGAAGAAGATAAAAAAATACGAGACTGTATTAAAAATTATGTCCAAAAAAATATAAGAATATCCTCTGGTATGGAGGGAATTGCACGTATCGAAATTCAAAAAAGAATCGATCTCATTCAGATCATAATCTATATGGGATTTCCTAAATTATTAATTGAAGATAAACCCCGAAGAGTCGAAGAATTACAGATGAATGTTCAAAAAGAACTTAATTGTGTCAATAGAAAACTCAACATTGCTATTACCAGAATTTCCAATCCGTATGGGCATCCTAATATTCTTGCAGAATTTATAGCTGGCCAATTAAAAAATCGCGTTTCTTTTCGAAAAGCAATGAAAAAAGCTATTGAATTAACTGAACAGGCGAATACAAAAGGAATTCAAGTACAAATTGCAGGACGTATCGACGGAAAAGAAATTGCACGTGTTGAGTGGATCAGAGAAGGCAGAGTTCCTTTACAAACAATTGAAGCTAAAATTGATTATTGTTCCTATACAGTTCGAACTATTTATGGGGTCTTAGGAATCAAAATTTGGATATTCGTAGACGAAGAATAAAAAATTTTGATTTGTCTTTACATTCGATAAAAAACGAAAACTATGTAGTATAACATTATACAGTAATAAAAAAAATTGCAGTCTTATTTTTTATGTTTAAGAAAAAAATCAGCAATTCTATAAGATTGAATAAAAATTTCCATCAAAACTCCTTTGATATAATTGCTATGCTTAGTGTGTGACTCGTTGGTTTAGGATTAGATTAAGATAAAAAAAAAAGAACTTACCTATAAGAGCAACTAATAACTATAAGCATTAATAAATAACCTAAGCAACTCATTGCTTCGCATTATCTGGATCCAAAAAAAGTCAGTCAAGATATGATAGGCTGATCATATCATTGTAGCAACTGAATAAAAAAAAAAAAAAAGAATAAATAAATATTATTATTAAGTTATGAAAGGTAATCGAAAAGTATGCGGATAAATGGAAGGATGAAAGAAAGAGAGAAAAATTGAATATTAATGATATATGATTCCAATTTGGAAAGTCTATGAGGTCGCTGTAAAAAAAGCAATGTAATAAAGCATCAATACAGATTCATTCATAATAATTAGATAAATCTGTTCCGAAAACAAAAAATTAAGAGCCTTGAGCCAATAAAAACTGAGAAAATTGACTCAAAAACAAATTAAAAAATGAAATTCAAAATTTCATGTAAGAGCTCCATTGTAGAATTCGGGCCTAATGATTAATCAAGAAGCGATGGGAACGACGGAACCCATGAATCTAGAGGATTCTAGTGAAAAACAAATCTTAGTAATTCATTGGACAGGATGGCGGAATAAACCAGAAACTTGATTATCTATTCTGAATTTTGATTCTGAGACCTCGTGGGATAAACATCAAACTTAAATAGATATAGATATTGAAAGAGTAAATATTCGCCGGCGAAAAATTTGTTTTATTTTGAAAAAAAGTAATAAAATACGAAAAAAAAACAAATGAAAAAGATAAAAGAAAATAAGGATTTGTTAGAATATTCTAACTATAACAAAAACTACATCTATATCTTAATACAAACTTTTTTAGTCCTTTTATTCGCGAGGAGCTGGATGAGAAGAAACTCTCATGTTCAGTTCTGTAGTAGAGATGGAATTTCTAATTTAGAAAAAACCCATCAACTATAACCCAAAAAGAACCAGATTTCGTAAACAACATCGAGGAAGACTAAAAGGAATATCTTCTCGTGGGAATCGTATTTGTTTTGGCAGATATGCTCTTCAAACCCTTGAACCCGCTTGGATCACATCTAGACAAATAGAAGCGGGGCGACGAGCAATGACACGAAATGTCCGACGTGGTGGAAAAATTTGGGTACGTATATTTCCAGACAAACCAGTTACAGTAAGACCCGCGGAAACGCGTATGGGTTCTGGGAAAGGATCCCCAGAGTATTGGGTAGCTGTGGTTAAACCAGGTAAAATCCTTTATGAAATGGGTGGTGTACCCGAAAATATAGCCAGAAAAGCTATTTCAATAGCGGCATCAAAAATGCCTATAAAAACCCAATTCATTATTTCTGAATAGGGATATAGAATGAAAAAGCTAAATAACATTTCAGGATAAAAAGGTTATAAGTTTTCTTTTTTTGACAAACAATATTTTTTTACTTCGTCCTTTGCATTAAAAGAAGAGATACAAAAAAATGATATGATTCAACCACAAACCTATTTGAATGTAGCAGACAACAGCGGGGCTCGAGAATTGATGTGTATTCGAATAATAGGAGCTAGTAATCGCCGATATGCTCATATTGGTGACGTTATTGTTGCTGTAATCAAGGAAGCAATACCAAATACTCCTCTAGAAAGATCAGAAGTGATCAGAGCTGTAATTGTACGTACTTGTAAAGAACTCAAACGTAACAATGGGACGATAATACGATATGATGACAATGCCGCAGTTGTCATTGATCAAGAAGGAAATCCAAAAGGAACTCGAGTTTTTGGGGCGATCCCCCGGGAATTGAGACAATTAAACTTTACTAAAATAGTTTCATTAGCTCCTGAGGTATTATAAGACCTAAATATCGATAGTTAGTATAGGATAGGATTCAAAAATGGTATTAAAATAAAATTAATTAATAGATTGTGTATCACGCATATACCCTTAATAAGAAAATATTAATAATTTAATTCAGATATTAATATCTAATTCGTCTATATATAAATAAAAGAAAAATCTATATATAAATAAAAGAAAAAGAACATGTTGATTATATCAAAATTATAGAACAATAAGGAATTTTAACTTATCATGGGAAAAGACACTATTGCTGATATAATAACCTCTATACGAAATGCTGACATGAATAGAAAAGGAACGGTTCGGATAGGATCGACTAACATCACCGAAAGCATTGTTCAAATACTTTTACGAGAGGGTTTTATCGAAAACGTAAGGAAACATTGCGAAAACAACCAATCTTTTTTGATTTTAACCCTAAGACATAGACGAAATAAGAAAGAATCCTATAAAAGATTTTTAAATTTAAAGCGAATAAGTCGGCCGGGTCTACGAATCTATTCTAACTCTCAACGAATTCCACGAATTTTAGGCGGAATAGGAATTGTAATCCTTTCGACTTCTCAAGGTATAATGACAGACCGAGAAGCTCGACTAAAAAGAATCGGCGGAGAAATTTTGTGTTATATATGGTAATCCTTCTAATATAAAAATTGGATATGCGGAACTTACCGTTTGTGAAAAAAAAAGGGAGGTTGTCTAATACCACCCCTACTAAAAAAGTTTAGAATGTTTTACCTCGAATAAAATTAAAGAAAAAAATGAATTAATGAAAGTTTTCTTTCTGAATCACTTCCGAACGGCATGCTCTATTTTGTTTAGATACTAAAGATTTGTTTGATTTTAGGTCATGCTTTTAAAAGGATTTGACATATTTTTGTATAGGTATACCTATAGGAGAAAATGGTTAAAATTTTAGTAAGTTCTTAGGTACTTAGGTATAAGTTAATAAAGGGACTGCCATTTTCTAGACTCCATAACAAGGATTCAAATGAATAGGTGGTTTTTTCAATTTCAATATTCCTTTCACGAAGATACAATTCAAGATTCAAAAATATCAAGAAACCTTTTTTTCGTCCAACAATAAGTCTATTCAAAGAATTAAGGAATAACAACTATGAAGATAAGGGCTTCCGTTCGTAAAATTTGTGAAAAGTGTCGCCTAATCCGTAGGAGGGGACGAATTATAGTAATTTGTTCCAACCCGAGGCATAAACAAAGACAAGGATAATCTTACTAAAAGGAAATAAAGGAAAGGAAAAGGCACTTCCAAGGAGCTGGCAAAAAAAAGGTCCGTTTTGACATGAAATGGATATATCCATATATTTCTTGTGAAATGAAAAAATATGGCAAAACCTATATTAAGAATTGGTTCACGTAAAAATACACGTAGTGGTTCACGTAAAAATGTACGTAGAATACCAAAAGGAGTTATTCATGTTCAAGCAAGTTTCAACAATACCATTGTGACCGTTACAGATGTACGGGGTCGGGTGATTTCTTGGTCCTCCGCGGGTACTTGTGGATTCAGAGGTACAAGAAGAGGAACACCTTTTGCTGCTCAAACCGCAGCAGGAAATGCTATTCGAGCAGTAGTGGATCAAGGTATGCAACGAGCTGAAGTAAGGATAAAAGGCCCTGGACTGGGAAGAGATGCAGCATTACGAGCTATTCGTAGAAGCGGTATACTTTTAAGTTTCGTACGAGATGTAACCCCTATGCCACATAATGGTTGTAGACCCCCTAAAAAAAGACGTGTATAGAACTAAATAAAGGCTGAAAGGGTTTCAAGAGAAATAAACG